CGATTTTCATTCAGAGGAGGAACCTTATAGGGATCGTATTGATTTTTATCAAAGAAAGACAGGTTTAACTGAAGCTGTTCAAACAGGCATAGGTCAACTAAATGGTATTCCCGTAGCAATTGGGGTCATGGATTTTCAGTTCATGGGAGGAAGTATGGGATCCGTAGTCGGTGAGAAAATCACCCGTTTGGTCGAATATGCTACTAATCAATCTCTACCTGTTATTATTGTATGTGCTTCTGGAGGAGCACGCATGCAAGAAGGAAGTTTGAGCTTGATGCAAATGGCTAAAATATCTTCTGCCTTATATAATTATCAATTAAATAAAAAGTTATTCTATATATCAATTCTTTCATCTCCTACAACCGGTGGAGTTACAGCCAGTTTTGGTATGTTGGGAGATATCATTATTGCTGAACCTAATGCCTACATTGCATTTGCGGGTAAAAGAGTAATTGAACAAACATTGAATAAGGCAGTACCCGACGGTTCACAAGCGGCTGAATATTCATTCCATAAGGGCTTATTCGATCCAATCGTACCACGTCATCTTTTAAAGGGTGTTCTGGGTGAGTTATTTCAGCTCCATGGTTTCCTTCCCTTGACTAAAAATTTTGAAAATTCAAGTACAGTACTAGATTCAGTTATTTGTAGTGAACAATAAATAATTCATCATCGTGACAAAAAACCAATAAAAATGACGTTTGGGAACTTAAATTCTGCTTGTTGTAGGAAGAGTCAGAAGTTTTGGATAATTACTTTTCTCTTTTCCCACGGATCTGTTTTGTTTGTATTTTACCTCTATTTCTGATTAGGAATTAGAAACCCAGGATAAAAAAGTTAATTTTTCTTCCTAGGGATTTTTTTGTTTTGAAAAAATAAGAATTTTCAAATTGTATTTGTCCTTCTTACGTCTTAATTACGTTTTAATGCTTATTAAATTTTAATGCTTCTTAGTTTTTATTAGTTTTAGTTCTTAACTTAATTATAAATAATAATTAAAATTCTTAATTTTTTTTATTATTTTATATTATATATTTATATATTATTTTATATTTTATTATATTATAAAATTAAATATTTTATTATATTATAAATATTTAATTATATAAATATTTAATTATAAATATTTATATTTAATATTATAAATATTAAATAAATTAATATAATTTTTTTATTATTAAATTTTATTATTATTATTTTATTATTATATAAAATTATTATTATTTTATTATTATATAAATATAATTATTATTATATAATAATTATTATATAATAAAAATAAACATAAAAACAAGCACAAAGAAAACAATTAGAAATTTTAAATTAAAAAAAATTAAATTAAATTATAAGATAAAAAACTAAAAAACGGATTATTGATATCTAATCTAATTATTAATACTAATTATTTGATTAATTAATTATTTTGATTAATTAATTATTATTAATATGTAATATATTAATATGTAATATATAGTAATGTAATATATAGTAATGTAATATATAGTAAAGTAATATTATATTATATAGTAAAGTAATATATAGTAAAATAGAATTGATGTATAATTTGTAAATATATTAGTAGTAAATATATTAGTAATAGAAGTAATCTCTATATCCTCATATCTTCCGAAAATCCATTTTTTTTGACTTTTACGATGAATCCCTCTTGTATCAGATTAGTTAGAGTCGCGAACTCATAAAAACTTCTTATTATTTTAGAAAGCAGATAAGAATGAAAACAGGATAAGAAAAAGTTTATTATTAAATAGAATTATCATACATATTCGTGTAGAAAGATAAATAAAATAGGTACATTTAATGTAGTTTTATGTTTCTTGTACTTAATATTCTTTTTTTTACTTAAACTTACTTATTAACTACTTAATATTATTATTTATTTAAACTACTATTTATTAACTACTTAATTTAATATTATTAATTATTATAATTAATTCTAAATTATAATTATAATATAATAATAATATATTATAATTAATGGATAGATATAATATATAATTAATAGATAGACTACTTATCATAAGATATCCTTATAAGAGGTTCAAATATTAAATTGAGGTACCCATTCTATGACAGATTTCAACTTACCCTCCATTTTTGTGCCTTTAGTGGGCCTAGTATTTCCGGCCATTGCAATGGCTTCTTTATTTCTTTATGTCCAAAAAAATAAGATTGTCTAGCTGCGATGTATGGGACCAAATCTCACAAGTTATTTCAATCAACGCTGGATCATTTTTTAGGTATCTATTTTTTAGCGGAATGTGGTACGATATGTGACTCCTTGCGAATACAACTGAAAGGAAGAGCCGTTTTGCATATATATACATTATATCCGTATAAATGCACGTATACGCAGGTATAGCTCTGGTCAAAAGCGGATCGTCGAATATTTAAAGTGGAAAGTCAATGTATCTAACCAATTACTTCTAATGGTTCACATTAAGTGCTAGTTGATGAGAGTTACCTCGGGCTCGGGAGCAAAATAAGTCAAATTTATTCTCCCAATTCCAATCGAATGCAATTGGATCTAGTATAGTATGAACTGGCGATCAGAACATATATGGATAGAACTTATAACGGGGTCTCGAAAAACAAGTAATTTTATCTGGGCCTGTATCCTTTTTTTAGGTTCACTAGGATTCTTAATCGTTGGAACTTCCAGTTATCTTGGTAGGGATCTGATATCCGTATTTCCATATCAGCAAATATCTTTTTTTCCACAAGGGATTGTGATGTCTTTCTATGGAATTGCGGGTCTATTCATTAGCTCCTATTTGTGGTGCACAATTTTGTGGAATGTAGGTAGTGGTTATGATCGATTCGATAGAAAAGAAGGAATAGTGTGTATTTTTCGTTGGGGATTCCCTGGAAAAAATCGTCGTATCTTCCTTCGCTTCCTTATGAGTGAGATTCAGTCAATCAGAATGGAGGTTAAAGAGGGCCTTTATACTCGACGTGTCCTTTATATGGAAGTCAGGGGCCAGGGAACTATTCCCTTGACTCGTACTGATGAGAATTTAATTCCGCGAGAAATTGAACAAAAAGCTGCGGAATTAGCCTATTTCTTGCGCGTACCAATTGAAGTATTTTGAAATGAAACGAGGAATAAATACTTTCTCAGCATGAGAAAAGGAATTCCGTAATCTTTTTCTTTTTCATTTTATTTTAATACAACTCTTCTTTCTTAAGAATGCTCATTCGAGTGGAACATGCTAGATTCTATTTCTTTGTTCTGTTGATGTGGCGGTGACCCTTAGAATAAAGCAAAAGCAGGGGGACGTATATGGAACAAAACGACTAAACTATAATAAGAAGTCATTTTTCGTCTGCCAAAATTTTGTTAGCGTATGATGGAGTTCAACTCAATTCTTTCTTTCATATTTCATACTAGTAACAAGTATAATAAGTATAGATTCATTACATATACCAAAACCGGTCGAAATAGGGAATTCATCTTTTCTTTTTAGTTTAGGGCCAAATTCCTTTTTTTAATTGATATATTTTATAATTGATATATTAGATATAGATACAGATAGATCATACTTTTTATCTTTCATTTTGCTCCTTGAGAAACAAACGATTGGATCTCTCATAACCATCCAATTTATCTCTCGTTTTGTCACTTATTTCGGATTTCATCATCAATATTCTTCAGAAATATCTCCTCTTTTCCTAGGGCGAAACATTTCGAAATAATTACTTGGTCCACGGTGGAGTTCTTTCGTCTTGAAATTTGAATAATATTCTTCAAACGGTTTTTGAGCATTCGTCAAAAAGAACAAATAAGGATGCAATACAATGGGGTTATAATTTGTTCAATTTTAATATCTTATCTGCATTTTTTTTTCATCCAAAACAGACTCTATCCTTATTCTATTTCTATATTTATTCTATTCTTTCTATTTTTTTTTTTTAATTTAATTTAATATTTAATTTAGTTAGATTAAGGACTAAGTAAAGGACTAAATAATTGTAAAAAAAAATTGAGAATAGATCCATAGGTTCCACACCTTATTATAGAACTCATGCTTCAGAGAAATATCAAATAAGATAAAATTAACAAATAAAAAGAAGCAAGTTTATTAACAATTCTAAAAAAGAAAAGTGAAAAAAAAAAAAAGAAAGCGTTGATTTTCCTTCCATATCTTGCATCTATAGTATTTTTACCCTGGTGGGTCTCTCTCTCATTTAATAAATGTCTGGAACCTTGGGTTAATGATTGGTGGAATATTAGGCAATCCGAAACTTTCTTGAATGATATTCAAGAGAAGAACGTTCTAGAAAAATTCATAGAATTAGAACAACTATTTCTGTTGGATGAAATGATAAAGGAGTACCCTGAAACACATCTACAAAAGCTTCGTATAGGAATCCACAAAGAAACAATACAATTGGTCAAAATACATAATGAATATAATTTACATAGCATTTTTAATTTCTCGACAAATATAATCTGTTTCGCTATTCTAAGTAGTTATTTTATTCTGAGTAATGAAAAACTTGTCATTCTGAATTCTTGGGTTCAGGAATTCTTATATAACTTAAGTGACACAATAAAAGCCTTTTCTATTCTTTTAGTCACCGATTTATGGATCGGATTCCACTCTCCACATGGTTGGGAACTAATGATTGGTTCGGTCTACAACGATTTTGGATTAACACATAACGATCAAATAATATCCGGTCTTGTTTCCACTTTTCCAGTCATTCTAGATACAATTGTGAAATACTGGATTTTCCATTATTTAAATCGTGTATCTCCTTCACTTGTAGTAATTTATCATTCAATTAATGAATGAGAATGAAGAACTCATTTGATCTCTTGATATCAATCAAATCAGAAAGATTCTTTCTTCGTGCATAACAAAATTCAAATTTGACTTATTCTTTCTTTATACTTCTACCTGTTTATTCAGGGTATTTGTCCTATATTCCAGTACAATTATTCCAGTACAATGACAGACTTGTGGATAGGGAACTATACTAGCTACCTACCTAATTTATTGTAGAAATTGGGGGATCGATGATTGGACCATGCAAAATAGAAATACTTTTTCTTGGGTAAAGGAGCAGATGACTCGATTTATTTCTGTATCGATCGTGATATATGTAATAACTCAGACATCTATTTCAAATGCATATCCTATTTTTGCGCAGCAGGGTTATGAAAATCCACGAGAAGCAACTGGACGAATTGTGTGTGCCAATTGCCATTTAGCTAATAAGCCCGTGGATATTGAGGTTCCGCAATCTGTGCTTCCTGATACTGTATTTGAAGCAGTTGTTAGAATCCCTTATGATACGCAACTGAAACAAGTTCTTGCTAATGGCAAGAAAGGGGGTTTGAATGTAGGGGCTGTTCTTATTTTACCCGAGGGATTCGAATTAGCTCCTCCCGATCGTATTTCCCCCGAGATGAAAGAAAAGATAGGCAATCTTTCTTTTCAGGGTTATCGTCCCACTAAAAAAAATATTCTTGTGGTAGGTCCTGTTCCTGGTCAGAAATATAGGGAAATAGTCTTTCCTATTCTTTCTCCCGACCCTGCTACGAGGAAGGACGTCCACTTCTTAAAATATCCCATATATGTAGGCGGAAACAGGGGAAGGGGTCAGATTTATCCCGATGGGAGCAAGAGTAACAACACTGTCTATAATGCCACATCCGCAGGTATAGTAAGCAAAATTGTACGTAAAGAAAAGGGCGGATATGAAATAACCATAACCCATCCATCGGATGGGCATCAAGTGGTTGATATTATACCTCCAGGACCGGAACTTCTTGTTTCAGAGGGTGAGTCTATCAAGCTTGATCAACTATTAACAAGTAATCCCAATGTGGGGGGGTTTGGTCAGGGAGATGCCGAGATAGTGCTTCAAGATCCGTTACGTGTTCAAGGTCTTTTGTTCTTCTTAGCATCTATTATTCTAGCACAAATCTTTTTGGTTCTTAAAAAGAAACAGTTCGAAAAGGTTCAATTGTACGAAATGAATTTTTAGATACAGGGATTTCTTAGTACAAGTTGGTAAAGGGGAAGGGCAAAATTTTTTTTGATCGATACTATTGTATGTAGTATGATCCATAAAATTTGTAAAGTCCTTTGTCTATACTGTTTTTGCTTTGAGAGATGTCTAAAATTTATTACTTCTATTCCATATAATAGACCATTCATAGTACTAGTAATAGATAATAGGTATACAAATACAATACAATACAAAGGAGGAGAATACAAAGCAAAAGGTAAATAAAAGATACAAAGTTTCTAGGAGGTATTTTTAGTCTTTCTATTCTTCTATTCGACACAAGAAAAGGGATTTACCTTTTCTTGTGTCGAGATACGAGATAATAATGATTCTTTCTCCTGTTCGTCAAAGAGAAGATTACTTTTTTGGGGGATCTATCAGAACTTCTTTTTTTAGATTTATAAGAAATTGTGAACAAACAAAAAGGGACAGATAGTTGGTAATAATTCATTGAGCAAATGGAATTTCTTCAATTATTCACTTAAAAATTTTAGTAAGAAAAATTCAACCAAATTCTTTTTTGATGTCCCCATTGAAATTGAAAAGTCAATTGACTTTTTACGCATATGGAAATCCTATTATCTCATCACAGTTCGAATTTTATTTTTTTTTTATTTTATAGAGTAAGGTTTTATGAGTATATAAATAAATGATTTGTAGGATGTCTCATCTGTAGAAATCCATATAATATATATATTTTATCATCCAGAAAATCGATGAATTCTTTTTTTGCTTCGTCAGAGTTAATAAATATTATGTAGTAATAACAGAGAGAGACTTTGAATTTATTAACGGATTCAATTCTTCAAAAACATTACCAGAAACAAAGGAATATAGTATTGAAACATTAAGCAAGAGATTCGTTATGTCATTCATTTTGACAAGTAATAATATTTTTTTATTATGTTGACTAGGTAACTTTCCCGTTTTTAGGTTATAGAGTGAATCAAAGCTTCGCTATAGCTATAAAAGGTAAGAACTCAGCGGGACCATACCCCTCGAATCAGACAAAACAAAGGGGTATGGTCCCGCTGAGTTCTTACCTTTTCGTGTCTACAATCAAGTTCATCTTAATTACTACAGAGATGAGCCTAATCCGGAATATGAACCGTAAAAGAAAATACCAATTGAACCGATCACAGGAATACCAGCTACAGTACCTATTAGCCAAAGAGGAATCCTTCCAGTAGTATCGGCCATTTATCCCACCTTCCTCCACATTTCATCAAGTGGTCATGCTAGAGACAAAAACAGTCATGGATAATTATGAAGATAGTATCCTTCCGAATGGGATAAAAGAATTTCTACTATTTTTGTTCTTTCCCTCAATTGAAGAAATAATTGGAAAATAAAACAGCAAGTACAAAAATGAGTAATAATCCCCAGTATAGACTGGTACGATTCAATTCAACATTTTGTTCATTTGGATTTGATTGTGTCATAGCTCTATAATTCAGA